AAGACAAACCAATAATTGGGTATTTCAATACTAAGAAAACTAAGAAAGATTTAAATGTAACATGGAATCTACTAAACTGAGCAAATAGGCTAAATCAAGAGAATAGGATTTGAACCTATGACTTCTCGCTCCCAAAGCGAACACGCTACCGCTGCGTCACCTCCCGAATTGCTTCATACCCAGAGTAAATGCCTACGCTTCACTTCGTTAAAAAAGAAGTTGACTATTAACGATCTACTTCTCCAAAAACAATATCCTGAGTACCTATAATGGTAACAACATCAGCTAGCATATGGGAATTAGCCATAAAATTAAGCCCTTGAAGATGAGCAAAACCCGGCGCTTTAATTTTACATCTATAAGGACGATTACTACCGTCAGATACTAAAAAAACCCCAAATTCCCCTTTTGGTGCTTCTGTAGCCGTGTATGTTTCACCCGCGGGTACCAGTACACCTTCAGTGTATAGTTTAAAATGATGAATTAAAGACTCCATACTTTGTTTAACTTCTGTACGTGAGGGCGGACTAATCTTAGCGTCATCAATCTTAACACTTCCTTGAGGCATTTTGTTCAAACATTGGTGTATAAGACTAAGGGACTGCCGCATCTCCTCAACGCGAACTAGGTATCGATCGTAACAGTCACCTGTCTTTCCTACTACCTCACAAAACTTCAAGTCTGAATAGACCTCATAGGGTTCATTTTTTCGTAAATCCCAACGAACACCAGAACCACGTAGCATAACACCCGAGAACCCCCAATCTATGGCCTCTTGAGCAGTGACTACACCTATATCAACCAATCTTTCCTGCCAAATACGATTCTCTGTTAACATTTCCTCCATTTCATCTAATCTCTGACCAAATTGTACAGCGAAAGAATATATATCATCTATTAGACCAATACTAATATCTTGGCTAACACCCCCTGGACGAAAATAACTAGCGTGCATACGTGCACCACTAACTCTTTCATAAAACTCCATTAACTTCTCTCGCTCTTCAAAAGCCCATAAGAAAGGAGTCATAGCCCCAACATCCATAGCGTGACAACCTACGGCTAAAAGATGATTTAAGATTCGAGTAATTTCTGCGAATAAAACTCTTATGTATTGAGCTCGCTTAGGTATTGATACTTGTAATAGATTTTCAACAGCCAGAGCATAAGTATGCTCTTGGCACATCATTGAAACGTAATCTAGACGATCAAAATAAGGCAAAGCTTGAAAATAAGTTTTGGCTTCAATTAATTTTTCTGTACCTCTGTGGAGCAAACCAATGTGCGGATCGGCACGTTGAACAACTTCCCCATTGAGTTCAAGAATTAAACGAAGAACTCCGTGTGCTGCAGGGTGCTGCGGACCAAAATTTATCGTAAAATGTTGTAACTTTTTTGAAAAAACTTTTTTTTTTAACGACATTAACTAAAATAAGAAAAAGCACTAGCAGGATTTGAACCTGCGTCCTTCAGGGCATGAGCCTGACGAGCTGACCTAACTGCTCTATAGTGCAACTTAAAAAATCTAAATTTTTAATAAGCCATGGTTCCCAGCAAAAACTAGTATGTATGGCTGTCTAGATAAGGACACTCGAGTTCAGTAAGAGTTCGGGTATAGATCTAAACATGGAGGCGAACCTCACAATTGTATATTCCAGCCGCAGGTTCCCCTACGACTACCTTGTTACGACTTCATCCCAGTTGCTTACCTGTCCTTAAAAAGGACTTTCTTTTTTAATAAAGAATTAAAAGAATATCTTCTCAATATAAAACTATATTTAAAAAAGTTTATTCCAAAATCTTCTGGCCAAGTCAACTCCCAGGACGTGACGGGCGGTGTGTGCAAGGTTCAGTGACGTATTCACCGCGGCATCCTGATCCGCGATTACTAGTGATTCCAGCTTCATGGGGGCGAGTTGCAGCCCCCAATCCGAACTAAGAAAAGGTTTAAAGATTGGCTTTGGCTTACGCCGTTGCAACTCGTTGTCCTTCCCATTGTAGCACGTGTGTAGCCCAGTTCATAAGGGCCATGAGGACTTGACCTCATCCCCCCCTTCCTCCCGCTTCTAGCTGGCAGTATCCGTCCAGTTTATCCTTTGACTCTAATGATCATATCAAAACATAAGAGGGATAGGGGTTACGCTCAGTTACAGGAGTTAACCATACATCTCACGACACGAGCTGACGACAGCCATGCAACACCTGAAAGTCCCAAAATTCGTAACGTCTCCGCAAGAATGACAGACTTACTAGAACTGGTAAGGTTACGCGCGTATTATCGCATTAAACCACATGCTCCACCACTTGTTTGAACCCCCGCCAATTCCGTTGATTTTTAAGCTTGCGCTCGTACTCCTCAGGCGGAGTGCTTAATGCCTTAGCTATAGTCTCTAGATTTCTAAAAACTAGCACTCATCGTTGACAGCGTAGACTACCAGGGTCTCAAATCCTGTTTGCTACCTACGCCTTCGTCCCCCAGCGTCAGTACCGAACTAGGAAATCGCCTTCGCACATGATGTTCTCTTCTACTTCTACGGATTCTACCCCTCGTTAAAAAATTCCATCTCCCTTTGTCGGACTCAAGCTCTCATGTTTTAAATGCCTTTCTATAGTTAAGCTATAGTCTTTGACAAGTAACGTTGCAGAAAGCCACCTACGGACCCTTTACGCCCAGTTATGACGAATAAGGCTTGCCCCCTCCGTATTACCGCGACTGCTGGCACGAAGTTAGTCGGGACTTATTCTTAATCTAATGTCATTATCCTCAATTAAAAAAGAGGTTTACAACCGAAGCCTTCAATCCCTCACCAAGCCTTGCTGGATCAAGCTTTCGCTCATTGTCCAATATTCCTTACTGCTGCCTTCAAATGAAACCTGGGCCTTGTCTCAGTCCCAGTGTGATTGATCGTCCTCCCAGACCAACTAAGCATCATCGGCTTGGTAAGCTGTATCTTACCAACTACCTAATACTGAGCCTAATCATTTTCAACCGGCGTACCTTTATATATTTATCCGGTATTTTCCTGTTACCTTCTCCCCTGAGGGATAGGATTATCCCGAAGTTGAAACTAGATATTAGCCTATTACTCACCCGTACGCCATGATTTTAATCATTCGACTCGCATGTATTCAAGCAGGCTTATAGCCTTCACTCTGAGCCAGGATCAAACTCATTTTAATTAATACCACAATTATGTAATTTCATATACTGGGTTAATTTGTTTTTATTGTAGTCATGCTCCTCAATAATTGAGGAGACATAAAAAATCTTTACTTGGAACTTTTTTCTTTTTTAGTAATACTATTAAAAGTATCATCTTTTTTTAATAGAATACGTGATCTTTACTACTATCGGTACCTTTCTTCTAAAGACCCAACTATTCGTGCACTTTACTAGCTTTAATTATATTATATACTTTTTTTAAACCGATCAACAAACGCTGCTATTTCTGTTTGCTCTTTAGGTCGTTTACCTGTCCAAACTGGATGATTAATAGCATCTAATTTTTTAGGATTTAAATCACAACTAGAGTAATAGGAAGGTACCGGTAAAAAAATAAAACTTCCATCAGACAGTGTATTTCCCAATAGTTTTGATTTAATAATTAACTTCATAACTTATAGGATAAGGTAGGATTCGAACCCACGGCAGTTTTGCTGCGTCAGTTTTCAAAACTGGTACCTTAAGCCACTCGGTCACTTATCCACAACTAGCTCGCTAGGCTATATATTTTATTTTATTTGCAACTTTAACTTTGTATTTAACACCATTCAGCTGACTTAATACATCTAGAAAAGCCAATATTTTAGAAGCCTTTTTACTTTCTATAGATAAATAACTTCGATATTCTTGTCTTTCAAACTGGTCTTTAGACGTTTTATTACCCAAAGGAGAACGTAGCAAGGTAAATCTTTTTATCCGTGTTGATAATCCTGTAGAAGATAGGGATAGAGGCAATAATAGAACCCATAACTTTAAATTTACTAAATTAGTCGATAAAGACCAAACTTCACATTTATATGTAAAATATTGAGAGGAACTCATGAGGTAAAACAGGGATCGAACCTGCAACAACTTTATAAGTTAATACCCATACTTACCTAATAGCTGAAAGATCATTAGATATCTAATAAGGAGATAGAGAGAATTGAACTCTCAACTTCATGCTTGCAAAGCACACACTCTACCAATTGAGTTATATCCCCATTTTTATGTTGTTACCCTTGTTAAGACATTTACACTAAAAAAAAATATTATCGAAAAAGACGGGACTTGAACCCGCGACCATTGGCATGACAAACCAACACTCTACCGACTGAGTTACTTTTTCTTTTATTTATAAATAAAAATATGTATATATGGAATTAAAGGAGATGGTAGGATTCGAACCTACGCTACATTAAAAACATAGATTGATTTAGCAAACCAAGGCTTTCAGCCACTCAGCCACATCTCCATAGACTAGTACCTAAAAGGACATAAAGGTCTAAATTTAAGGTATTTACAATTAAATTTTATACGAATCTATAAAATCCCTAGCAAAAAACTTTTTAGTATCCACGCAACCTAGGATCATCTGTCAGCCTCAAATTTTTATTTCGAGATTTCAGACTAAACGCTAAAGGAGGTAGCATAAAACGAACTACTACTACATAAAAATTAAAAACTATTACTACTAACCAAAAAACTTGGTTAAAAAAAGTCATTGTATCGAATTGAGGCATAAAATAAATTTAAATAAAAAAGTTACAGATTCTAACAAAAGGAATAAGTTATTAAAAAAAGTGCTCCTTAGTACTATCGGCACTTTTCTTCTGAAAGCATAAGTTTTTGTACAATCAATTTTTAAATTTTATGTACAAAAATAAAAACTGATACCAAGTATTACCAACAAGACTTTCGTAAACCAGAAAAAGAACCCTTTGAAGCTAAACGACGAAACTGTAGTCGAGACAGTTTATAAAAACTTATAACAGATCTAGATCTACCAGTCTCTACGCAATGATTATGCACCCTACTTAAACTACTTTGTCTAGGCAACTTAGATTTTTCTAATTGAGCCCACCAGCGCAAAGAAATATCTAAATGTTGGTTAGTCGCAACAGCTTGGAGCGCTTTACGCTTAGCTTCATAAATAGCAAAGGATTGTCGGCGTTTTAAGTCGAGGCTTCTCATTCCCAATCTAAGCTACCTATTTGCCAAGCATAAATAAACCCAATAACTAACTCTAAAAGAAAATCCATCATTGACCAATATCCAATTGCGGGTAATTGACTCAATGAAGATGCCCAGGGAAATAGAAAAACAGTTTCAATATCAAAAAGAAGAAAAAGAATAGCCACAAGATAAAAACGAACATCAAAAGCATTACGTGCATCCTCATATGGATCAAAACCACATTCATAAGATGATAATTTTTCGTTATCTGCTTCCGAAAAAGCCAAAGTATATGAAGCACCAAAAATAAGAAGGGCTAAAGCAAGACTAAACCCTAAAAAAATTAATACGGGATAATATTCTTTTAAAAAAAACATAATTATCTAGAATAACATTACCCAAAAGAAGGGTTACACCAGCATACGGGACAAAGCTCAATGACCCCTCCAGACGTCTCAGTTTTCAATACGTTTTCCTTGAACATTCCAATTTCAGAATGACTACCTCGATTAGACGTACCTACGGAGTCATTTCCCCCAATCTGGCTTGTATACCTAACACATCGTGTACAAACAATACAGCGACGCAATACGGTCTTTATAAGACTACCCCAAAAGGTATCACCTAACGAATTTTTAAAAAAGAAAAATCTACCCCTGTCCGACCCAAAGTTAAAACTTTGCTCCTGTAATTCGCACTCTCCTCCTTGGTCACAAACAGGACAATCGAGGGGATGGTGAAGAAGCATTAACTCCATAACGAATTCTTGAGCTTTACGCACCAGTGCACTATTCGTAAAAATTTTTAAATTAGGCATAAAGGGCAATGCGCAAGAAGCCTGCGGCTTGGGTGCATTATTGACTTCAACCAGACACATGCGACAGTTACCCGCAACAAAAAGTTTGTCGTGATAACAAAATCTGGGAATATTTGCACCCGCAGCCTGACAAGCTTGAATAACAGTTGATCCTTTTTTTACCCAAACTAGAAGTTCATTGATAGAAATATTAATCATTTTTAATTTAAAACTTCTGCATTTCCAGAAGTGAGAGGTTTGGTAAGTGCCTTCTCTTTTATTGCAAAAACCGCATTTTTTGATTCTCTACCCAATTGTCTGTACAGTGACTCAGGACAATTTTTTTGAAGTGTTAAACTAATAGCCCCTACCATAGCTATTAACAGTATAATACCACTAATAATTAACAATATAGCATGCGTAGAGTATAAAAGATAACTGAGATCACCTACACCAAAAGAAGAATCAAACTCTACAAACCATACAGTATTTGTACCATAAGACCCTTCCATGGTTTCTTGATGAAACAATAGACGTAAAAAACTAGCAAGTTCTTCGGAGTCACATAAATGATTCCACATTTCGATTCTTTCCTCAAGTAACTCTTTAAAAGTTTTTTTAATCTCACTTGTAGGTGACTCCGTCTCTCCATTTTTTTTTAGTCTTTTTCGTTCTTGAAATCGTTTTAAATTTTCTATCACGGTTTCATTAATAATTGCAGAATGAAATATTTTTTTTATATCTTGCTCGTAAGAAATTAGACTAAAGGAGACTAATGAACTTATGCACATGGTACATAACGCCTTTAATGATCCTAAAAGATCTTCGTTATACCCGACTACCAATAAGATCCAACCAAAAAATAAGGCACTTATGTATAATAAACGTTTTTTTTTAGCAGACCATGGATTTTCAATGGCCTTTACATCTAACATCATAACCACGAACAACACAAGAACAGCAATAGCACCGGCGTAGACTAAAAGAAAAAGCAAAGCCATAAATTCTAAGCCTAATAGAAAAGAAATAGCAGAACCTAAAAAAAAAAGTAGTACAAGATAAAGGCCGCTATACACTGGGTTTTGGGTACTAGTAACCTTAACGCCTAAGCTTCCTCCAAGAATTGCGATGAAAATAAAGATTATAGGGTCAACCATAAAACAGAAAAGACAAGTAAAACCAAAATACGCAAAGAAGGTAAAGCAAAAAGAAACAATAAACCGAACATAATATTACTCCAAACTAAAATTACCAAATAGTGGTAAAGATAACCTGAATGCCACAACCTAAATTGATTAACCTGATTTAAAAGTATATTAGAGAAACCAAAGGGTCCTAAACTTTCTATAAGACCACGATCAATGGCTTTATAAGTAAAATGATATCCAAAATCTAAAAGGTTTTGAGTAACCAAATCATTATAAACTTTATCGAATAACCATTTACGATTTAAGAACGTATAAAATTTTCTACCAATAAAAGAAGTTTTCCATAGAAACAAATTATGATTGTAGCCTCTATATAAAAGAAAAGAAAATACTCCTCCTATCATACTACAACAAAGAGGAAAAATTTTTATGTTGGTAGACATAAATTCAGCATCTACTATACTTAGATTAATAGGTAAACAAAATAAAGCGTTTCCCCAAAAATCTGTCCCCAACCCGATAAAAAGATCACGTCCCAAATAACCAATAAAGATACTTGGTATTGCTAATAGCCCTAAAACTATACCCATAGACGAACCACCCTCAGATGCAGAAAGAATTAATGATCTACTTCCATTAGGCTCAGCCAAGAAGCATAAAGCTAATAGTCGTATTGAATAAAAAGCAGTACAGAAGGCCGCAAAACTTCCTAACCAATAAGCAAAATGTGAAGCATTTGAGTAAGTAGCGTAACCTACTTCAAGTATAACATCTTTTGAATAGAATCCTGTAAGAAAAGGCATACCCATTAAAGCTAAAGAACCAATTACCATCATAGCATATGTAAAGGGTAATAAGCGTCGTAAACCCCCCATTTTTCGCATATCTTGCTCGTCTCCAACAGCATGTATTACCGAACCAGCACCAAGGAAAAGAAGAGCTTTAAAAAAAGCATGATTGGCTAAATGAAAAACAGCAACTGAATAATTAGAAAGTCCACAAGCAAAAACCATGTACCCTAATTGGCTACAAGTTGAGTATGCGATAACCCTTTTTAAATCATTTTGAACTAAAGCGGTAGTAGCCGCGAAAAATGCAGTCATACCACCTACAATACTAATAACTATTAAAGCTTTTGGACAATACTCTAAAAGTGGGGAACAACGTGCTAATAGAAAAACACCAGCGGTAACCATCGTTGCGGCATGAATAAGAGCCGAAACTGGTGTAGGTCCTTCCATGGCATCGGGCAGCCAAGTATGTAAACCTAGCTGTGCAGATTTACCTACAGCACCAACAAATAAAAGAATTCCAATAAGATTAAGAGCTTCGAACTCCAAATTAAAAAAAACTAGAGTGAAAGACGACAGCTGAGGAGCTAAAGCAAAAACTGTAGCATAATCAACTGCACCGAAGCATATAAAAATACCAAAAATACCTAGAGCAAGTCCAAAGTCACCCACTCTATTAACCAACATCGCTTTAATCGCAGCTTTATTAGCCTGTATTCGAGTAAACCAAAAATTAATCAAAAGATACGAGCAGAGCCCTACTCCTTCCCAACCTACAAACATTTGAACAAAATTATCTGCTGTTACAAGAATAAGCATAAAAAAAGTAAATAACGATAGATAGCTCATAAAACGGGGTAAATGTGGATCCCCTCCCATATACTCCGTAGAGTATAAATGAACAAGCGTCGATATAAACGTAACTACGATGAGCATAACGACAGTTAAACTATCAAAGCAAAAAGCCCAATCAACATGAAAAGAATCAGATTCTAACCAAGGCATCAAATATAGATAGGTACAACTACCTCCCAGCCCAACCTCATAAAAAGCAAGACCACTTAGACAAAAACTAAGCCCTACACAAAACATAGTAACTAGGCCAGCACCACGACCCCCAAGGAAGCGGCCAAAAAAACCTGCTACAATAGAACCAAGAAGGGGCAGAAAAACTATGTTTAAATACATCTTAGTCCTCTACGGGCCTTGAACCCGCACCTTTGTCAAAAAACGACAATATCCTGGCCATTAGACTAAAAGAACTTTAAATTGCCAATAAATTATCAAAATTATAACCATAAATCAACCCAAACTAGATTAGATACCGTGGCATGCATAGGGGAGAAAAATATATGGGGATAAATTCCCATAACAAGAGTACCTATAACTAAAGGTAAAAAAAGAACGAATTCTCTAAAGCTCAAATCAAAACCAACAATTTTGACATTTCCATACGCAATACGATTAAATAACCAAAGAGAGTACCCCCCCCCCAAAATCATAGAAGTCGCCGCAAAAAAACAAGCGGTAGTATTGGCCTCAAAAGCAGAAACTAATAAAAGAAATTCCCCAACGAAACTAGATGTACCGGGTAATCCTAAATTAGCCATAGTGAAAAATAGAAAAATAGTTATAAAGATTGGCATAGTATGTGTTAAACCTCCATAATATTTTACAACTCGACTATGCCAACGATCATATAAAACGCCAATAATAAGAAAAAGAGCTGAAGATACAAAACCGTGACTTAAGCTTTGTAGCAAAGCAGCTTCTATACCGATTACAGTTCCTGTAAATAAACCAATCATAACCAAGTTCATATGAGCTACTGAAGTGTAGGCGATCAAACGTTTTAAATCTGTCTGTCGTATTGCAGTTAATGAAGTATAAACTACCCCGAATAAACTTAGACTAAAAACTAGAGGTGTAAAATAAACAGAGGCTAATGGGAGAAGTCCTAAAGAAAAACGTAGAAATCCGTAAGACCCTAATTTTAATAATATCCCAGCCAAAATAACTGAACCTGCTGTGGGGGCCTCTACATGAGCCTCTGGTAACCATATATGTACTGGTAACATAGGAACTTTAGCAGCAAATGATGCAAAAAAGGCCAACCACAACCATTTTTGGTCATAAGATGAAAAACCTACAACGGATAACGCTTCATAATCAGTAGTACCCGCAAAGAGATAAATATAAACGACCCCTATAAGCATAAATAAAGAACCTAAAAGAGTGTACAAAAAAAACATATAAGCTGCACGTATTTTTCTTTGTCGTGATCCCCAGATACCAATAACTAAAAACATAGGAATAAGTACTGTCTCAAAAAAGATATAAAAGAAGAGAAGATCTAAATTAGTAAAAACTAAAAGTAGAACTAACTCCATGCTTAAAAAGCTAATAAGGTAAGATTTTACACTCCCTTTATCAAAAGACCAAGAGGCTAAGAGACAAAGGGGAAAAATGAGCGTAGTTAAAATAATAAAAAATAAAGAAATACCATCAACACCTAAAATCAAATTTATATTAGCCAAGGGCAACCACAAGCTATCAATAACAAATTGAAATTTAGATGTTGATTGGTCGAAGCCTAACCACAAGAATAAAGAAAAAACAAAAACCGCCGACGTAATGCCGAGAGCAAATTGCCTCATAATCAACTTTTGACTGGAAGGGATAAACACTAGACCAACAATTCCTAAAGATAAAAGAAGGAATAAAAAAGTTAAGAGCATAATCTTTTTCCAACCCAAGTTAGATAATCATCCTGGCTAACCGCTTGAACTACAATAGGCATAAAACCGTGGTTCACACCACAAAGTTCACTACATTGGCCGTAAAAAACACCTTCTCGCTTAATAAAAAGAAACACTTGGTTCAATCTTCCAGGACAGGCATCTACTTTAACGCCTAAACTTGGCACAGCCCAGGAGTGAAGAACATCTGCTGAAGTAACGAGTACGCGAATATGTGTATTGGTCGGTACAAGTAAACGATTATCCACCTCAAGTAAACGGAAAACCTTGCCAGCTTTACCGGTACCAGAGGCTTCAGGAATAATTAAATCCTCTTCCGCGATAAGGTACGAATCGAAGTTAATACGCTGTCTCTCAGTTTCTTCTTCCTCCGACTCCTGGCTCTCACTTAGTAGATCTACAATAAGATCGATATGTCTTTTTATACTTTTATTTTTCGTTGTCTCTTCTTCAATCATTGAAGGTAGGAATTCGTATAAAAGATTTCTTACATTATCAGCATTTTTATTATCTAAAGTGCCTACTAAATCTTTAAAAGTTTGTAAAATCTCGATAAATAAGTGAGATTGGGTATAAGAGATTTCTCTGTTATCTATTTTAGATAAAATCTCTTTAATTTCCTGAGGAGATTTGTTTTCACCGCCTACGGGAATGCTTGATTCTTTTTTATTATCACCAGAACCTCTTTTAGCACTATCTGATTCAACAGCGGAATTACCTGAGTTTTCTACAGTATCAACGGAATCTGGCCCGGAGCTGTCGGATAACATAATATCAGAAGGTTTAATGATATTCCGCATTGAATTGTTTACAATATCAATAACTTTAAAAGATAGCCATTTAGCATTAGCTAACTCCGCCTCAGAACGTAATACCTCAATATACGCTTTTGTACCAACAAGACCTGGTTCTAACTTTATATTAAGAGGAGATAAACTGGCTCTAGCACTTTTAAATTGGGCAAGGTTCTCATTAAATTTATCACTAGTAGGCTTAAGCAAAGACCAAGCCTTATCTAACCCATCTTTATCTAGGGTAGCAGGGATCTTAGAAATATAGCGATGAATTTTTCCTAACAATTCCTCAGTAGTCGAAAGAGTTGAGAGAGCTTTACTATAGTCTGCCTCGGCGTTATCTAATTCCTCTTTAATGTTATTCAGACATAATTCAGCATAATCAGAATGCAATTCCGTCCTATCTACACTATCTAAATTATAAGTAACCCCCCACTCCTTATTTGAACTAGTTGGAATAGAAAATCCTAAGTCAGCATTAACGCTATTTTCCTTTGCCTCAACTAAACCTTCTTTGGCCCTATCTAAAACTAATTGAGCGCTGTTTATTTCTAGGTTCGAAGACGTTTTGTACCTTGTCAAAGCTTTATCGTAAATTGCATCAGCTAACTTTAATGTCATATCTGCCGCGTATCTCTCAGCTTTATGTAACTCTGAATTAGCAAAAAGAAACTCCATGTTCTCATTAGAAGACCCCTTGTTGTTATCCTGTGTAACTTGAATAAAATCTACAATTGCTTTAGCTCTACCTAGCTCTGCTTCAACTAATTTTTCTACCACTTGATTACAATTAGTTTTAGCTTCATTAAATGCTATTTGCGCAACAGATAATTCAGCAACAGCACTTTTTAACTGAGCCTCAACAACAACAAGATCCCGATTATGAATTTCCCACAGAAAATTATCATAATATGATATAGGTTCCTCTGGAGTTGTATCTTCTTCATAAATAAGAGGTGTACTATCCAGAATCTCTGTAGTTTTTTTAACGTATCCTTTAACTGTGTCAAGCCTTGCCTCAGCTTTGTCTAACTCAAATTGAGTTTTATCAAATTGAGCTTCCGCCTTATAAAATTCTTCTTTGGATCTATTATACACACCTTCAGAATTATCTAAGGCGGATTGAGCTTGATTAAGATCTAGATCTGTTTTAATTTCAACTGACTTCAATCCGACTAGTTCCGACTTAGCTGTTTCAAAAAGAACTTCAGCAGCACCTAGTTCTGACTTAGCTCTATTTGAGAGAGCTTTAGCGCTTTCAAACGATAACTTAACTCGATCTAACCTTAGTTCGGCTCTATCTGATATCGCACTAAATGTTTTTAACTCCTCTTCCGCATTTTTTAAGATCTCCTCAGCTCGACCTAACTCGTCCTCAACAGAGATAACTTCGCCCTCAACAGCAATGAATTCCGATTCTGCGCTACCAGCTATAGCTATAGCCTTACTTGACTCTTCTTCTGTTAAGTCGGCTAGTGCCCGTCTTAGAATTGTCTTAGCACTTTTTAGTTCTTCACTAGCATTGATAAGTGCTACCTTAGCTACCTCTGATATTTCCTTTGTTCTAACCCTTAGGTCGTTAGTCCAACCATCAAACCCCTTTTCCAGAAGCAATCTACTTCTAATCAAAGATGGGCTAGTAACAGCTGAATCGGCGTTCGCTTTAAGGTAAACAGCAGTTATTTGATTAACTTTTGCCGCAGCTAAATCAACTAACGCCCATTTTGAATTAGATAGAGCTAAACCTAATTCGGCCTCGGCATAATGTAACTCAACGTTAGCTGTATCTGATTCATATTTGGCCCTATCTAACTCAGCTTCCGCGCTATAAGATTCCCTTTGAGCACGATTTAGCTCTAAATTGGGTCCTTTAGAACCACCAGAATTTTCACCCTTACCAGTAGTGGCTACCCCATCACTAGGATTATCGTCCAAACCAGACTTACTTAAAGCAAGGAACTCCTTAAGAACGCCTGCGGAATCTTCACAATTATCATCGCTGCACTCATTCAGCATTGAATTCATTAGCAAAATTTTCTCAGCTTTTTCTCTTTCGACTAACGCCTTATTCAACCCTAAGGCTATTACTTTAGATATTGAATTCTCTTCACCTGCTTTGATTTCCTCCAAAGAGTTAAACAACGCTATACTAGTTGCTTTTAATTCCTCCTCTTCACTAATTCTTAAATACTGCTTAAAAGTTTTTAGAATTTTAATAACTAAATCTTGTTGTTCTTGAATAAGAGAACTTTTTGAAAGTTGATCCTTAACCTCGGAGAGGATAGAGACCATTTCTCCTTTAGTATGGGAATCTATAGGACCGTAATATTCTTTTCGTCCTTCATTAGTTAATAGTTCTACCCCAAGAATCTCTAAACGAGATGCTAGCACTTCATAAGCTTCCTTAGATAATCCTGAATCCATTACCTTTTCAATTGCTTTAATGGCCTTTCGACCTAAAGTTACTTGAGTTTGTTTTTCACCCAGCCCTGTTTCTAAACGAGAAGACTCTATAAGATCCACCCACTCTTTTAGACTTTTGAAATTATCTTCAGCCAGTGTTAAATAGTCCTTTGTTACTGTCGGTGACACTTCAAAATCGGAACATTCATATGACCAATACCACTGATGCCCTACTACTTTAATTGTAAGACTGGGGTCAATAACTTCTTCCATAGCGTACAATAGATTATAAGAAGGCACGCTAATAACCATTAGAATTCCAGCAGGAATAATTGTCCAAACAACTTCAAGTAATGTAGAATGATTAAAGCTTACAGGATCCGTATGAACTGTTTCGTCAAATAAAGACAAAGATTGATACAATAACCAACCAACGAAACAAGCCACAAACAGCATGAAAGTCATTAACAAACCATTAAAAAAAATAATACCCTCCATAATAGGAGTTGCGGGGTCTTGAAAACCCACCTGCCACGGATGAGATGCATCCATAAACGCAGTATTCCAAGGGTAAGCTACAACAAAGATAAAAACCATTAAATTAGAGATATTCTTCAGTAAACTCTTCATGATACACCTATATTTTAAAAGCACCACTAACATAACCTTAGACAAATATAAAATATCAAATTACTTAACATTGTCGTATAATCTTTTTATTTTAAAAACAGAAGTATAAAACTAATATTATTTCTTAGTTAAATTAACTAACTTTTTTAGAGTTCAGGTAGTCAAAAGCACCCAATTTAAAAGTCGGATAAGTCTCTACAGACTCTATTTCTTTAAACCCCTCACCAGTGTCTTTCATTTTAATAGTGTGTAGCATAAGTGTTTTTTCCAGCCACCCAACAAATAAGCCACCAAAAACAAAAAAACAAAAATAACCAATAGAAACAACCCCCCCAAGAATTTTAAAATAGTCATCTACTGGGGTAGTTCCAGACCAAGCTAAAAGACAGAAGTCAGCTACGAAGGCCCAAAAAACTACTGCGTAAACAGGACGAAAATTACCACTACGGAGAATAGATGTGTTTAAAAGAGGATATAAAAAAATAATTGCAATGGCACCTCCCATAGTAAGGATACCACCTACTTTATTAGGAATAACCCTTAAAATAGCATAAAATGGTAAAAAATACCATTCAGGTACAATATGTGCTGGGGTACCATAAGGGTCAGCTTCATGGTAATTATCGGGATCTCCCAGGCTATTTGGAAAGTAAAATATAACGACTGATAAAACAAAAACTAAAACAAAAAACCCTACCAAGTCTTTTACGTAAATATACGGATAAAAATTAATATTTGCCGTTTTAGTTTTGATACCTAAGGGATTGTTCGAGCCATCCTTATGTAATAATCCTAAGTGAACAAAAACTAAACCAGCAATAATAAAAGGTAAAATATAATGTAAACTGTAAAAACGATTTAAGGTTGGATTTCCTACCGTAAAACCTCCCCATATCCACATAACTACTTCTTTACCAACAACAGGAACAATCGAGAATAAACTTGTTATAACAGTAGCCCCCCAAAAACTCATTTGACCCCAAGGTAGAACATACCCAATAAAGGCTGTCGCCATCATTAGAACATAGATAACCCCACCAGACCACCACAATTGCTGACGAGGTTCCATATATGAACCATAGTAGAGACCTCTAAAAATATGGGCATAAACAACAATGAAAAAAAAAGAAGCCCCATTCGCATGCATATACCGAATCAACCACCCACTCTTAACATCTCTCATAATATGCTCAATACTGGAGAACGCGTAGTGAGTTTCACTAGCATAATGCATAGCTAGAAACGCTCCACTAAGAATCTGAATAACCAAACAAAAACCAGCAGACGACCCAAAACTCCAATTATAATTTAAATTCATAGCTGTAGGGTAATCAATGATATGAGAATCTACCCAACTAATTATTGCATTTAAGTTTAACCTCGACATTTTAAGTAATACTTTTATTATTTTGAGACCACGGAATATGAAAATTAAATGAACGAAACTCTTGACTTAGTTCAATGGCTTCACAAACAACAACTCTTTGGTCTTCGTCGTAACGTAACTCAAAATAACCACTTAAAGGAAAATCTTTTCTAAGAGGATGACCTTCGAAACCATAATCGGTAAGAATACGACGTAAATCGGGATGATTAGAGAAAAAGATACCAAATAAATCCCAAATTTCTCGTTCCCACCAATTAGCAGAAGGAAAAAGACTTACCACAGAAGGAAGAGGGTTTATTTCATCAGTGCAAGTTTTGACTCTAAGTCTACAATTTGCCCTTACGTTTAAAAGATCATAAACAACCTCGAACCGTTCCTCCCTATCAGGATAATCCACTCCGGAGATAGATGTAAGCATTTGAAAATTCCCATTACTATGATGATGTAAAAAAGTTAATGTAGCCAACAAATATTTTTTGGGTACACTAATAACGATCTCATGCCCAAACACCTGAAACGTTTGAACAGGTAAAAGCCGCGTAAGACTAGTAGCGTATACAATTAAAGAATTGGACATTTATTATAAGCAAATATTTATAAAATATATCCTAAATAAAAATGTTAAGTCCAATCTGACTTAACATTTTTATTTAGGATTAATCCTTTACGGGAATTGAACCCGTATCTTTGCCGTGAAAAGGCAACGTCCTAACCGTTAGACGAAAAGGACTTTACTTCGATACATAAATAATTATATCATTGAACTCTTATGTTTAATCTTGGGCCTGGATCGGATTGAACGATCGGCTTTACGCTTATCAGGCGTACACTCTACCACTGAGTTACAAGCCCTAAAGTTTATTAAAAACGACGCTTTATAACAAACATATATTAATACTTCTACAGGCAGTAATCCCTTTTTATCTATAGAAGATCTACAAGTACTTTTATAGTAACTAATAACCAAATAACTTATGTATACTGTTTTTATTTACTACTAGACTGAGAATCTCTACGTGGTAAAGGCGGGAAAGCTAAACTTCTACCTTTCACCCAAGGATTCGCTTCCTCAACAGAACCTTTAGTAAGAGTTACGTAAACAATAACAAAAAAAAATAATGATGCAATAGATGATAAGATTGAACCAAAAGAAGCTAAACCATTCCAACCCGCATAAGAATCTGGATAATCCGGAATACGGCGTGGCATACCGGCTAACCCTAAGAAATGCATAGGGAAAAAGGTTAGATTAACGCCTAAAAACATAAGCCAAAAGTGGATCTGGCCTAAAATTTCGGGATAAGCTAAACCTGTCATTTTTCCTATCCAAAAATAAAAGGCTGCAAACATCGTAAAAGCCGCTCCCATACTTAACACATAATGAAAATGTGCAACAACGTAATAGGTATCGTGAAGGGCTATATCAACACCAGAGTTAGCTAAAACAACACCAGTTAATCCGCCAATAGTGAATAGAAATAAGAAACCTATGGCGAACAACATTGGTGTTTTTATACGTATGGAACCACCCCATAGAGTAGCTACCCAACTAAATATTTTAATACCTGTTGGTACCGCAATAATCATTGTTGCTGCAGTAAAATAAGCTCTAGTATCAATATCAAGACCTACTGTAAACATGTGGTGAGCCCACACGATAAAACCTAAAATACCAATTGAAAGCATAGCATAAACCATCCCTAAATAACCAAAAACAGGCTTTCTAGAGAAGGTAGCTAATATATGACTAACGATACCAAAACCAGGTAAAATTAAAATATAAACTTCAGGATGACCAAAAAACCAGAATAAATGCTGGTAAAGTACAGGATCACCACCACCCGCTGGATCAAAAAAGGTTGTGTTAAAATTACGATCTGTTAGCAACATTGTAACACCTCCTGCTAAAACAGGAAGAGAGAGTAACAAAAGAAACGCAGTAATTAAAATTGACCATACAAAAAGAGGTAAACGGTTAATGCTCATACCTGGCGCACGCATATTACAAATTGTTGTAATGAAATTTATAGCACCCAATATAGAAGCAGCACCTGAAAGATGAAGACTAAAAATTGCTAGATCAACGGAAGGACCCGAGTGTGCTTGAATACCACTTAATGGCGGGTACACTGTCCACCCTGTACCCGCTCCGGCCTCCACTAGGGAAGAAGCTAAAAGCAGTATTAAAGATGGTGGGAGTAACCAGAAACTAATATTATTCATACGAGGAAAAGCCATATCGGGAGCCCCAATCATTAGGGGCACAAACCAATTACCAAACCCACCAATAAGAATGGGCATCACCATAAAGAAAATCATTAAAAAAGCATGAGCAGTAACAATAACGTTGTATAATTGGTGGTTACCGGCTAAGAATTGGTTCCCCGGACTAGCTAGTTGTAACCTAATAATAACAGACATAGCTGTTCCTAAAACCCCTGAGAAACCTCCAAAAATTAAATATAAAGTACCAATATCCTTATGGTTGGTGGAAAATAACCACCTAGAAGAGAAATCACTTAATGAGTTATAAATGGATAAAAAAAAAGTTTTCGATGAAGGTTTTAATTCTTGAGTAAAAGACATTGTTTATTAACCCAGAAGCCCTAGCCCTATTTTATATGTTAGAAGATAAAAAAGATTTGGGCTACAGATAAAAAAGCAAATAGTTAAAGCTGTTAAAACTAAAACTATTGCTGAACCCTTTGAGAGGGGTGCAAAAAAAAACCAATTTTCATTTTTTTCAAAATAAAAAATTTTTATTAATCGTATATAGTAAAATGCCGAAATAACACTAGTTAAAACAGTAAAGACCGCTATCAAATAAAATGAAGCGTCAACTAAACTTATAAAAATGTTTAGTTTAGCAAAAAAGCCCCCTAATGGGGGAATACCTGCTAAAGAAAAAATCATTAATACAACTACAAGACCTAAAAGAGGATTTGATCGGGCTAAGCCTATAGCATCTGCAAAAGTTACAAGACTTTTATTAGATGTCGAGTCTATATCTAGGTGTAAAACATAAATCCATAAAAACGCTGCGGTCAACATATAAATTAAAAGATAAAAAAGTACAGCCTGTAGACCTTCAATACTACCACTAGCAAGACCAAGACAAAGAAACCCTACGTGACCAACGCTACTGAAGGCCAAAAGGCGTTTTATCTTAGTCTCGCCCAAACCACACAAGCAGCCTATGGATAGACTTAAAAGACCACAAATACAAAAGAAGTCTTCCCATAAAGAAGGGAAGAACGACCAGAAACTTGTAAAGATAAGACGGGATATAACTACAAAAATAGAAAATTTTGGCACAACAGCAAAAATAAAACTTACTAAAGTGGGAGATCCTTCATAAACATCAGCTATCCACATGTGATAAGGTGCTGCACCTAATTTAAATAAGAGAGCAGAAACAACACAAATCAAGCCTAGATATAAAAAAGGGGACGAAGTAACTAAATTTTCTGTTAATAATGCAAAAGCCCCTAAGTTTGTAGTACCCATAGTAAAATAAATTAAAGAGGCTCCGAATAAAAAAAAAAGAGAAGCAACTGAACCAAGAATAAAATATTTTAAACCTGCCTCGGCAGAAAAATACGAATTTTTCTTCCAAGAAGCTAAAACATAAAAAATCAGCGATAGAAACTCCATACTTAAATAGATAGAAAGAAGATCGTATGATGATATTAGTAAGCATAAGCTTAAACCAATACCAATAATAAAAACATAAATTTCATACGCTCGAAAACGAGCTGAAAACATGTAAGCTTCACTTACTGAAACACAAAAAAGTAGGCCAAGAAAAACTATAAATTTCGCCCAAATCGCTAAGTGATCAGTCACAAAAAGAGCATTCCATAAAGTTTGAGACTCCACAGGATTATTAATAACCAAAAGTAGGCTTAAAAATAAAATAATTGACGTTAGACGGGCTATACTCGGCGTAAGATAGGTATAAAGAGAGGCGGCAGAAACCCCAAGGAAACTACCATGCAGCAAAACAACTAGAAGAGAAATGGCAAGAAATAGCTCGGGTAAAAAAGCCGCCGTATCATTTTGGAATATTAAAGCAAATTTCATGCGTTACATTTTATAGGATTCGAACCTACGACCCACGATTTAGAAGACCGACGCTCTATCCACTGAGCTAAAAATGCTTAAAAATAAATATTTTCAAAAAAAGGGCTTTAATCGGTAAAACAATTAATAGATTTACTTTAGTGTAAAACTATAGCATCGTTTATATAAATACAACTTAAAATCGTAAATACATAAGCTTGAATTAAAGCAACTGCTAACTCCAGTCCAAAAAGAATGACTAGAACCGCTAACGGTACAATATGAGCTACCAAAAGTAAGCCACCACTTCCCATCATAGCCCAAGCAAAACCTGCAATTACTTTTAACAAGGTATGACCCGCCATCATATTGGCAAAAAGACGAACAGCTAAACTAAGAGGCTTGAAAATATAGGAAACAATCTCTATAGGAACTAACAAAAATGCTAATACCATAGAGGTCCCTCCAGGTAGAAATAAACTTAACATATGAAAACCATGGGTTGAGGCACAAATAATTATTACCCCTATAAAAACAGTAAGTGCTAAAACCATTGTTTGAATTAAATGACTTGTAACCGTAAAAGAATAAGGAACAAGACCAGAAACGTTTGAAATTAAAATAAAACTAAATATAGCAAATAAAAATGGGAAATATTTTTGCCCTTGTGGACCAACACTATCCCAAATAAGACCTGCAGTACTTATATAAAGACTTTCGAAAACTAGTTGCCAACGGGTAGGAAAGCAATTTAAACCATATACTGAAAGACAATAATAAGCAAAAAGAAAAAACCCTAAACCAAGACCAGTTGTAATCATTGCGTTGGTTATCGAAAAATCAAATAAACCGGCACCAAAACTTAAAAATGGAAGTATTTGAAATTGTTCTAAAGGACTATAAAACATATGTTTTGTAAGTGTTTTTTACTAACCCCCCACTGGGAGAACCTTATTAGGCCTAATCTCCAATAATTTATCAAAAGTAATTTTTAAATTACAGTCATGAATCCCCCACATAAACCCACAATTTATTAAATAAGAACTTTCCCAACCAGAAACTTTTTTACTATTCGCGTAAAAGTATCTATAAATTATAGAGTTCTTACTAAAAAAAAATGTAGGATCACTTGTATAATCCTTTCCCAGTTTCTTTGGAACATTAGCATATTCTAAATAGTAAAGACCCCACTCGTTCACAGTATTTTCTAAACAGTAGAACGATATAAAAACAAATTGTTTGTCAATTATAGGGCGATAATCGTATGTTTTAATCAATAGCTTTTTAAGAATATCAATAGGAAGTTCTTCAAAGGCTAAACAGGTATCCTCAAAAGTTTCTATAAAGATCTCTTTACAACCTGGAAACGTATCGTTAAAATCATTAATAAAACAGAAGATTTCTTCTTCTGAAAATCTTTGAGGAATAACATCTAGATACCTGATACGTTTATTAAAATTTACAAAAATATATAGTAAACCCCTATCGGAATATAAAAAAGTATTTTCTATACTACTACCAAGTCCAGAAGATTTAGTACTGACTGTAACAGAAGTTTCCAAAAATGTTATCTGCCTTTTATTTGAATACTGATTAAAACTATCATCAAATATTTTAAGAAGAGTATCAAAATTAGATGAGGAAATCCCTAAAGAACATGATTTAAAATCACCTTTTAAAATATTATTTTTATGTCTGGGGCTGTCAATATCATTTTCTTCAATAAGAAAAGGATCAACAAAAAATTCTAACAATGTATGAATACTTTTATTGGAAATCTGACTATTTTGTCTAAAAGGGAAAGGAATATTACGAGGCTTGGAAGTAACATCTAAAAATACATAGAAACACCACTCATAACCATTGGAAATCATATAAATAATTTCGGAATGGTACTCTATATTATCAAATTTATAAAAATAGTTATGAATATAAGAGGTTTTGTCAAAAAAGGATTCCATAAATATAATTGGGGTAATTTTATTTTTATTATAACCCCCAAAAAAAAGACCCCAGCCATAAATAGTATCTGACAAAACTATATTCAAAAAATCTGTAAACGCTATGTCTAATGGGTCGATTTTTACGTACAGAGACTTATATTTTTTATTGCCTAGCTCAAAAAAAGAGTTAAAAAAGACCTCTGTAATAACAAGAGAACTGATTAAAGCATTACTAGAAAAAAAAAGATAAAAATCTTTGTTAACATCTTTGTTTTCTAGAGAGCCAAACGAACAAAATTCCCTGGATTTTAAAATATCGTTTTCTGACCACACTGAGTTAGATAATAATCTGTTAGAACCACTAGTTTGCTTGTAAAAAAATGTAAGGCGGTGAGCCATAAATCCCTGAAGAGATTGAGGTACAATATCATTAATAGACCTAATAAGACATTTTAAAAGATCTTCCTCAAAAACCTTTCTCGAATATTTTTCAAAATACTCTTCAACAAATGTTTCTATTTCTTCAAATGAGTCATTTGAATAATGAAAAGAATTATACTGAAAAAACAGTAAAAAATGAAAATCAATATACTTGATAAAACCAGACTTCATAAACTTCGTAAAGGAGGGACTAGTACGAAGTATTGCTAAAAAAGCCGGGCTAAAGCATTGTAAGATCCGTACCTGAGTAACAGCAGAAATATATCTATATAAATGTGTACCACAATGCTTAACTTTATCGTATTCACCAAACTCTTCTGACCAAAGATTAAGCTGACAATATTTTTTAAATACAAGACAACTGTCATAAAGTATGGACAAATCATTTTTACTGTGGTTTTTAGCACTTTTCATAAAATAAAGCTAAACGATAACATTAAACCCCCACCAATAAATTGTAATAAAAAGAAATAACCATACTACATCAACGAAATGCCAATACCACGCAGCTGCTTCAAACCCAAAATGACGTTGACGGCTAAAATGGTGAAAATACAACCTCAATGTACAAATAGCTAAAAAGATAGTACCAATAATAACATGAAAACCATGAAAACCGGTGGCCATATAAAAAACAGAACCATAAACTCCATCGGACATAGCAAAAGGAGCATGCATATATTCAAAACCTTGCAGAGCCGTAAAAGCAACAGCAAAAGCTAAAGTAACTCCCAAACCTTGTAAAGCTTCTTTCTTAAATCCACCAACAATTGCATGATGAGCCCAAGTAACGCTGGCACCAGACGAAAGAAGAAGAATAGTATTTAAGAAAGGCAATCCCCAAGGACTAATCGCCTCAATTCCTATTGGTGGCCAAACACCTCCAATATTAAAAACTGGAGAAATAGAAGAAGTAAAAAAAGCCCAAAAAAAAGCAAAAAAAAACATAACTTCAGAAACAATAAAAAGAATCATCCCCATTCGTAAACCTTGTTGAACAGCCAAGGTGTGTTGACCCTCAAATGCGGCTTCACGAATAATATCTCTCCACCAGGTAAACATTACGTATAAAATAGTAATTACCCCTAAACTTAATAATTGTCCCCCACCATTGTAGTTATGCATAAATAACACTCCTCCAAAAGTTAAGCATAAACCGCCTAAAGCAGCCACGAGAGGCCAGGGGCTTGGATCAACTAAATGAAATGGGTGTCGTTGAATCATTTTTATTTTAGATTTCATTAAAATGAGAAAGAAGGAGGTAGGATTCGAACCTACGATGGCAAAACCAACAGATTTACAATCTGCCACTATTAACCACTCAGTCACTCCTTCGTATTTGTTTTTTAGTTAGTATTTCTAACTTTAGAACGAAATTTTTTCCGACGAACTTTAGCAGGGCGACATCCATTATGAGGATTACGTGTTAATAAAACTATTGAATCAATATCGATTTCTACTTTACTAAAACTACGAATAATAGCTAGTTGCCCTTTGTTCATACCAGTAAGATAAATTATAAGTTCCTTATACCCTAAAGCAATTGTTTTTTGAGCAAGCAACCTCCCTAAAAGCACAGCACGTGTATAAAGGTTATCTCTTTCATTATGCTTATTGTCATAAGCAGGTACGCGCAACGAGCAACTTGTTTCTACTTTTTTATTATTAGGGTTTATTAAAGTACAAAAAATATTACGTTTGGTACACTTTATATAAATAGATCCTAATTTATTCATCTTTTGCTCCTCTACAACCGTTGAAGAATATTCAACACTATTATTTTTTTCATTTAATAGAGGTAAAATATATGAATTTGAATCGGGTATTTTAATTAACATTTGATTTTAACAAAGGTCTTTTTTTTGCATTTGTGTGCGTACGCTGACCTCTTACAGGTAACCCTTTACGATGTCGTGAGCCACGATAAGTTGAAATAAGACATAAACGGCGAATCTTATCATTTTGAAAACGACGAAGATCAGGACCTAAAGGTAGAGGGATAGCCTCCGCCAAATTTTCTAAATTTTTCCCTTTAGAAAAAGTAACATTTCTACCACGAGAATCTGATCCAAAACCGGCTTTTTTGCATAAAATTTTAGATTGGGACAAACCAATGCCATAGATATGAGCAACAGACTGCACCAAAACTTTATCTTCTGGAATCGAAGTACCGATAATAAAAGGCATAACTAAAGCTTTAATATATTATATGAAACAAAACAAACAATTTTTTATTTCTAAACCTCTTAAATCACAAACGCATGCTTGGAACCCCTCTACTGGGCGAAACCATAAAGGCCGCATAACTGCCTGGCACCGAGGGGGGGGTCATGCTCGCTTATATAGAAATATAGATCTTAAGCGTAAATTAACCCAGGGTATAGTAGTAGGATTAGAATATGATCCAAATAGATCAGCTTTTTTAGCAAGAATTTTTAATCCGGATACCAAGGAGCATAGTTATATTATTGCTCCCACTAAGCTACAAAAAGGAGACATTATAAGATCGAATTCAAAACGTAATGGAGTGCAAAATGGACACAGTAAAGCTTTGAGACATATTCTTACCGATAGCCTTGTATATAACTTAAGCCTTTTACCAGGAGAAAACGGTAAAATATTACGAGCACCTGGTTCTTTTGGGCGTGTTTTAAAAAGAACCAGTACTTTAACAAAGATTCGCCTCAAATCAGGGCAATTTCGTTGGTTTAACATAGAAACAATGGCAACCTATGGAACCGTTAGTAACCCCAACGCGCGTTTCGTCAAACTTAAAAAAGCAGGACAATCACGATGGTTAGGGCGTCGCCCAATTGTACGCGGGGTAGCTATGAATCCTGTAGACCACCCCCATGGAGGAGGGGAGGGGAAGACTTCTGGAGGGCGTCCTTCAGTTACACCGTGGGCTAAACCAACTAAAGGACCGTCTACTCGACGATTTAGAATACAACCAAAACCAAATGTCAAGATCTAATTGGAAAACCCCTTTTATTGATAAAAGCCTTTTAAAAAGGTTGAACCCCGAGCACGACAAAAAACCTACGTGGTCTAGGCGTTCCACCATCTACCCTGCTGTTGTGGGATTAAAACTACGTATTCATAATGGTAGGGACATGGTTGATCGTAAGATTAAGCCTGAAATGGTAGGACATAAATTAGGTGAATTTGTGCCTACCAGAAAAACTTTTGTGCCAAAAAAGAAAAAAATTGTGGCAACCAAAAAATAAATGGCACAAAAAGCTCATCCGAATAGCATACGCCCTTTAGACAGCCCTTATCAAGGGTGTACTCATTGGGACGAAGCACGTTTTTACTACATATTATCAACAGTTCATAAGCTTATAGAGTCATGTTGCTTAGGAACTACTCATTACCTCGATAAGATTAAAATTAATCGTCAACATGGTTTAATTCTTGTAGAGGCTAATCTCATACACGTGCACTCTCGCTCAAAACGTCATTTAAAATCACGACGCTATAAGGAAAATAAGGGTGAAATTAAAAAAGAATCATGGACTCTGGTGGCATGTCGATTACATAGAGCAGTCGAACTAATCCAAAATTTTACAGGAACAAAAAAAGTAACTATTAGAATAAATAGATTAAAAACTTATACACGGTCTATTCCTAAGTCTGCTCGAAAACAAATGGCTTATTATGCTAGGAGCGCTCATCAAGCAAAATACGATTATGCCCGTACTGGTATGCAACTTTTATCACTTGTTATTAAAAATAAAGCTAGTGCCACTAGCTTATCCAGATTTATAATACAAAATATATCGTCAAGACAAAGACGAAAAAGACATTATGAGTTTTTGGGGTACTTAAAACAAGCATTTACGGCCTTACAAAAATATAAAAAAATTCAGGGTGTCAAAATACAAATAAAAGGACGATTCACGCATAAGGCCAAAGGGCGAAGTAAAGTTTGGAAATACCAAATGGGACAAATGCCCCTTAGCCAAATAAGTATGCCAATACAAGCAGAATATATGCAAACACAAACAGGGTACGGTAGTGTTGGTTTAAAAGTTTGGATTTGTAATTGGGAAAGTAAAATAAGAAAAAATTATGTTAACACAACCTAAAAAAACCAAATATCGTAAATATTTTAAACCACGTAGTTTACCTAAGAGTTCTAGCAAAACCCATAAATTGGGAGAACATAATTGCTTTGCATTAGTTACCATGGAGTCCGGGTACTTAAACGGTCGACAACTCGAGGCCGCTCGTCAAAATATTCGACGAAAAGTTAAGCGTGAGGGGAAGCTTGAAATTCTTACTTTACCTGACATTGCTGTAAGTCACAAGGCTTTAGCAGCTCGTATGGGAAAAGGTAAGGGTAAGGTGAACCATTGGGTGGCTGCTATATCAGCTGGAAGAGCCATCTTTAGACTTTATGGGATAGATCCTGAACAAGGAATTCCTGCCTTACGCTCTGGAGCGAATAAACTTCCTATTAAACTTAAAATACACCAACTATAATTAATGTTTACACCTCGAAAACGCCATCTACGAAAGAAAAGATTTTTTTTACCAAACCAACAAACTTTTGCCCTTTTAAATGGAAGCAATCTAAAGGCATCTAAATTGTCCAAAATAAAATTGTCTCTAAAAAATGGGAAACTTTATTCCGTACCACTGTACTTATCACCACCTAAGATTGGAGCAGGGTGCCCACTTATCATGGTAGTCTACGAAAATGTGGAAGAATTGCAAAAAAATATTGCTAAAATTTCAGTGGAAATAGATTGTTTAGGTATATCCATAGACAAGAAGTGGTACCCAATTAATTTTTTAGAAAATGGTAAAACAAATAATTTATACCAAAAAACTTTAGCACTTCTTTTAGTACAATCTTCTAAAATAAAAATTACATATAATAGTAGCGAAAGAAGGGATTTGAACCCTCAACTTTAAGCTTGGCAAGCTTACACTCTACCAATTGAGTTACTTACGCTTTTCCTAGTTTTCATTAGGAAGAAGGCAAAGCTGTAGGCTATGTCCTAAAACTACAGCTTCAGATTTGCTTTTTGTTGTAAAATAAAATTGACACTGAAGAGAACCTAAATCTTCAAAATATGGAAATAAAGGTATTAATTCCTCGAAAGCAAACATGTCCTTTAAAAGGAAGCAATATAATTTTTCATGAGACGGTGCGCGTAACCCCTCAAATTGTCGTATACGAGGCAAAACGTTAAATAAGAGCTTATACCAAAAGATATACATACTAGAACCCCTAAGAGTCACTTTACCTCCAACAGCCTCTCTAGGCCCACGATCCCTTTGCTGAACAAACTTTTGCTGGGTAACATAGGGTTTTTGACCTGAAAGTATATTTAAAGCTGCAAGAGAAGATACAACGTAACTGTCGTCAGAACGATCTCCCCCTAAGCAAAGCGAAACTTTTTTAGGAGACGATAACATTGACGCGGTCGAAACATTTTCACTGAGTATCAAGTCTTGTTGAATAACCTTATTGTAGTGTATTTGAAAAGGATGCATGTAGCGATTAAACAATTTTTTTAGCCATTGCAGCTAATTTCGCCCATTTTAAACCTCGCAACCTTGATGGAAGGGTAGCAGATATTCTGGTACCAAGAGGCTTAAGGTTTGGTGTAATTAAAACTACAGAATTGCAATTAAAACTAAGACCTACTCCACCACTATTACGATAAAGTCTACGTGTCTGAACAATAACACCGTGGTGAACCTCTGATTTATTCATTTTTAATCGTACCCGTCTACCATAACGTGGGCGAAGGCTTTGAACAGCTACAAGCACAATATCTCCTATATTAGCGTGTGCTTTACCACTTTTTTTTTTAACTTTTATACACTTAACTAATTTAGCTCCAGAATTATCTACAACTTTTAGAAGAGTTTGAGCTCGTATCATACTTATTACTTCCAGCCGGATTCGAACCAGCACGTCATAAGACAAAAGATTTTGAATCTGCCGTGTCTACCAATTTCACCATGGAAGCCCCTTTGTTAAGACTTCAATAAAGAGGCCTGATCAATACGAATACTACCCCGAACCCGGAAATAAACCAAAATAATAGCCAAACCAATAGAGGACTCACATGCGGCAATTATTAGAATAAAAATAGCAAAAATTTGACCCACAAGGTCACCTAAACATACAGAAAAAACAATAAAATTTAAGCTTACAGAAAGAAGAGCAAGCTCTAAAGACATTAGAACAACCACAATATTAGTGCGATTTAAAACAACACCACCTACACCTATAGCAAACAATAAAGCAGCAATATAAAAGAAATGAATAAAGTCCATAATTAAAGTATGATATTACGAAATAAAGGGTGACCAGCGACGAATACTAAGATGAGCTCTACGCTTATTAGAACCAGCTAACCTATTTAAAATATATTTTTTTGAAATAACATCGCCTTTACCTTGGGAAGCTTGAATAAATTCTTGACTTAAGTTATCCCAAAAAGGAGATGATAAAGAGTGCTCCCTGCTTGCTTTTAAAATAGCTCGCATACCTAAATTCAAGCCACATATGGGCGAAATCATATAAGGAATATAGACATTATAGGGATTATTCTGACCACGGGGTTTTGGCTTTGGTTTAAGACGAATACCTACGTCTCGTTTAGCCTCAAAAATACCAAGGTAGAATACATGCAGAGCCCGACCTGGATATTTTTGATCAAGAGCCTGGAAAGCCTTATCTAAAACGTTTTCAGCTTTTGACCTTTTACCATCTCGCATTAAAAGATTAATCATTTTTTTTACTAAGGGATCACTTTTAACCCCTAAAAAATTAAAAGGTTCTTTATTTTTTTTATTATATAACATTTTTTTTTGTCCCATATTTAGAACGGGATGTTTTACGACCAGATAAACCTTCTAAATCTAATTTATTACGCACCAAACGGTATTTAACCCCTGGCAGGTCGGGTATTCTTCCACCTCGAACCAAAACCTGAGAATGCTCTTGTAACCTATGCACCTGACCGGGTATATAAGCAGTTAATCTAACTTTATTAGATAAGCGTATTTTAACAACCTTACGACGAGCAGAATTAGGCTTTTTTGGAGAAGAGACAAAAACTTTTAAACACACTCCTCGTTTTTGAGGGCAGCCACGAAGACCGACACTTTTTACTCTAGATATCTTTTTACCTTGGCGTTTAAACCATTGATTAATAGTCGGTCTTGACATTACCAAGGAGGGGAGTTGAACCCCTATCCCATTAAGGACTGGAACCTAAACCCAGCGTGTCTACCAATTTCACCACCTTGGCCTCTGGAGTCAAAGGACTCGAACCTCTGGTCCCCGTACCAAAAACGGGCGCCTTACCAACTTGGCTAGACTCCATAAATTTTATAAACTCAGTTCGGCAGGATTTGAACCTACATTGTTAGCTTCATGAGAACTATGTTTTACCAATTAAACTACGAACCGTAGCCTACACCCTAAAAGCTAAACAAAAAAATAGACTAAAAATTAGCATTAGATTATGATAAAAAACTAAATATCTACCCTTTTTTGTAGGCTTTAATTTTTTGTTTAACTATCTTGGCGAGCTGAGGAAAATCAGCAAAAAAAAGAAGGCCAAGACAAAATATAAATAAAAACTGTAAAAAGCTTATTCTCATAAAGTTACCACGTATAACCCAATAAAGTTAAATACTATTGGAGTAACAGAAAGAGAGGGATTTGAACCCCCAACCCTTGGCTTTGGAGACCAAAGTTCTACCGATTGAACTATCTTTCCTAAACTCGTATCATCACCTATGAAAAGACTTCAATTCTCAATTTATTATCTTCAAGAATTTAAATACCGTTTAGCCTATACAACATTTGGCACAATTCTTCTTTTTTTTACAACCTACCAGTATAAACAAGCGCTAATATTTATATTTTTACCTAAAGGTTTATCCCACTTTGTTAGTACGGGATTAACCGAAATATTTTTCACTTACCTACAACTTTGTACAATATTGAGTATTGGTTTTAGCCTAGTAATATTACTTGTACAACTATACCTATTTTTCCGACCAGGACTATATTCTTATGAGGCAAAAGCTACTCTAAATCTTTTGATTGGGGCAATTATTTTTTACAGCTGCCTTTACACTTTTATTTTTCCTGCTCTTACTCAACTTTTATGGAAACTATTTTCAGCTTACTCCCAAAACTTTACTCCTATACATTTAACATTTGAACCAAGACTACACGATTATTTAAAACATTTACATCAACTTAATAACATTTTAAGCCTAAGCCTACCTGCGGTACTAGGTTTAAGTCTGGTTCAGATGTATACTAATAAAAAGATTTGGATAAAATATCGTGGAATAGCTTATATGATAGCTTTTTCAATTTCTGCTTTTTTAACCCCACCTGATATTTTAAGTCAAATTATGGTAGGCCTCCCTTTAATTTTTTTTTATGAAATACAAATAGCAGTAGGGGCATTATACACAGAATATCAAGCACAACTACTAATCGGGCAACCAATCAAAACCCATAAGGATACCCACAGAAAGAAAGAAAAAAGCTAAGGCTAGGGGTAGAAAACACTTCCAACCCAATTTCATCAATTGGTCATAACGATAACGAGGCAAAATGGCACGAATAACAATAAATAAAATGACAAAAAAACAAATCTTTAAGCCAAACCAAATACCGTCTGGTAATAATCCAATACCAAAAGGTGATAACCACCCCCCTAGAAAACAGATGGAGGTCAATCCACCCATTACAATCATATTAGCGTATTCACCTAAAAAAAAAAGAGCAAAACCCATTGCTGAATATTCAACATTGTAACCTGAAACTAATTCAGCTTCAGCCTCCGGTAAATCAAAGGGATGACGATTAGTTTCAGCTAAGCACCCAATAAAAAACATAATACTTACAGGTAAAAGAGGAAAAACAAGCCACACATTAACTTGAGCAACCACGATTTCGGTTAAGTTTAGAGTACCTACGCACAAACAAACATTAATTAAACTAATACCCATGGAGATTTCGTAAGAAACCATCTGAGCTGCAGAACGTAATGCTCCTAAAAACGCGTATTTAGAGTTACTGGACCAACCAGAAATCAACACACCATATACGCCAAGAGACGAAACAGCTAAAAAATATAAACCACCAAGCTCTGGATCGGCAATAACATTACCATAACTAAAAGGAATAACAGCCCAACTAATTAGGCTTAACACGAAAGTGCAAAGAGGAGCTAAGACAAAAAGAACAATATTTGCATTTGTGGGCAAAACAGTTTCTTTTACAAAAAGTTTAAGTCCATCAGCTAAAGGCTGGAGTAGTCCCATGTAACCAATAACATTAGGACCTCTCCGTCTTTGAATACCTGCCATAATTTTACGCTCTGTAAGAGTAAAATAAGCTACAGCAATCAATAGAGGGATAACAAGATCAATTATATTTAAAAAAGTAGTTAAAAAAGTAAGCCACATGTGAAGTTATTTATTAAAGTTATAAATTTAACCTATATGAAAGTATAAAAAAGACACGATTTTACAAAAACCCATACTTTGCGGCCCAAATAGATTCATCTACGTCGGCTCTAAAAGGGAATATTATGGGCGCACCAACATTAGCCGAAAGAATGAAACTTAAATTGGAATAATCTGTTTGAATCCATCTAGGAGTAGGCTGAAGATGAAGCTCAAATTTATAACGATGTGACAAACGCCATCTTTCCATCCGCACACGAAAAGATCTATAACGTTTATAACGAGCTAAAAGCCTAGCTCTAATCGCAGGCCTCTGGGTGGGGCAAAATTCAACGTAATCCCCTTTTTGAAGAATGAAACCACCATGACCAATTTTTTCCCCATTCACCAAAACCTTATTATGAAGAATAGCCTGACGACTATAAAATATGGAATGAAAAAAACCTAAACGATATAAGCTTATGTCTAAGCGTCCTTCCAATATCCCAAGTAATTTTTGAGAAGGGGTTGTAGAGGACGAAACAGAATGACAAAGACGTTTGAAAGCTTTATGATTTAAATCTCCATAAAAACGGCGTAGACAAAACAAAATGGATAAAGTATTGCGATACCCCCAACGATTATACTTAAAAGTTTGATTAGCCCGGGCACGAGGCTTAATAAAGCGATAGTCATGGCATAAAGGATGCGTAGGGCGTCTGTTTTGAAGACGAATTTGTGTTAATGGGCGACGGCGACGCTTCTGATTACCTAAAAAACCCATAATGGTGTCCCATTTCGGGCGAAGAAACGTGGCTTCCTTGCACAAAAGATCACCCCATATATCCGTTCTTGACCACAAACATGATTTATATCTATGCTTAAATCTCATTTTTATAGTTGGTATTATCAATTAAAGAGATACTTGTAGAATCGACACTTTTTTTTGAAATACCTTGACCCAAAAGACTAATAAAGGGGCTTTTTTTTTTTACCCCCTTTATTTTGTTACCCCGATCACAAGTAGCATAAATCGCATTAAAAAACCAATAGGACAATAAAATTGAATCAATATTTAAGTTAAAAGGGTAAGCGATTTTACTCATAGTAAAACTACCAACCCCCACCAAAGGCGTACATTTTCTGTGAGCTTCTACAAGGTTTTCCTTTCTTACGCCACTTAAGAATATAAGATCCGAATCTCCAGAATTAGCAAGAGAAGATCTTTTTAAATTGATGCAATTTATGTTAGGATTTTTACCAAAAGCGTATTTTAAAGCAGGCAAATCACTAACAAAAAGTATTTCCCCATTATCCTCTATTATATTTTTTAAAACTTCTAAGGAAGCACGAATTCCGTATAAACTTTTTTCAAGATTGTAAAAATAATAACTATTTCGTTTCCCTAAAAGATAAGGATGCATTGTTTTTGAGATTTTAATATTCTCATTAACAGAACGTGGGACCAAGTAACCGGAGGACCCAATAAAAAAATAAAGGAGACGTGCATACTCTGTTCTTAACATTATGTTTTTTTACCTTCCTTACAAACTATGATTTCACTATCATAAAGGATACCTCCCCCTTTATAGGGGTCAGGAAAACGAAAACGTCTTATAGTGGTAGCAAAATTTTGCAAGAGACCAAAATTGGCAGACCTTAATAAAAAAGTTTTTTTATTAAATTTTACCGATATAGCTTCAGGAATAGTAAGAATTATAGGTCGGCTATAACCCAAGGAAAAAATAAGTTTACCCTTCTCTTCTCTAACCCGGTAACCAATACCTTTAAGTTTTAGTTCTATGGTATAACCTAAAATTACACCTAAAACTGCTTGCGTAAAAATAGAGCTATAATAAGGTGTTAAATAAGGTAAAAAAATGACCATGTTGCCTTTACGATGAAGGTTGCTAACTGAATCAAAGATAACCAGACCTCGAGCACCTGAAACACGAACTTTACCACTGGAACTGGTACACTCTACCCCTATGGGTAATCGAAATACTGGAGTTGTCATGCGGCGTATGCTAGAATTTCACCCCCTTCACCCTTCCGTATAGCATCTTCAGCCGTCATGATTCCTTTAGGTGTCGATAATACTAAAACACCAAAGTCATTAGACACACGAGAAAGATCTAGCGAAGATAGATAAAGCCTATCACGCGGTCTTGAAATAACAATCAAACGACTGCATATTGGGGAACCTTCATAATATCTCAGAAGAACTGTTATAATCCCATCATCTGTTTTAGTGTACCCTCGAATTAAATTCTCTTTCCACAAAAGGTCTAAAACTTTGGTAGAAAAACTAACCTCCTGGAAGGATACTCCAAGATGGTAAACCATATATCCATTACGTAATCTATTAATTATTTTTGCAAGCATTACTTATGTTTGGGATCGGGCTTGAACCGACGACCTAAGGATTTTCAGTCCTTCACTCTACCAACTGAGCTACCCAAACTTTTATAATAACGAAAAGATAAGAAACTCTCTCTCCAAGTCGGACTTGAACCAACGACTTTGTGGTTAACAGCCACATGCTCTACCAACTGAGCTATTGAAGAAGGCCGGAGAGGGACTTGAACCCTCATTTGTGGGTTTGCAACCCGCTGCATTAAACCTTTATACTATCCAGCCGGGCGGGAGAGGGGACTTGAACCCCCGGCTTCCAGAGCCACAACCTGGCACTCTAACCAACTGAGTTACACTCGCCACTTTACGACTTATCGGACTTGAACCGATACTCTTTAAATAGAAACAGATTTTAAGTCTGACGTGTCTACCAATTTCACCAAAGTCGCACAGTAACTAGCGGAGAAGGGATTCGAACCCTTGACATTTGGGATATGATTCCAACATTCTAACCACTGAAATACACCGCCTCTTAAGTTATAAAACATTTTAAGCTTGTTAACTTTACAATAAACAATATTTCCCTCAAATATTGTTTTTTGATTGCTACCGGAGAATTATCTTACAGAGCAAATAGGATCAAGAAAGCCATCATCAAAGCAAATAGAGCAATCGCTTCAGTCAAAGCGAAACCCAAAATGGCAATTCTAAATAACTCATCTTTCAGAGAAGGATTACGAGCAGTACCCAAAACAAGAGCACCAAACACGGTTCCAATACCCACACCTGCCCCAGCTAAACCAATAGTCGCCAGACCAGCACCCAAAAGTTTAGCAGCTTGAACTAACATTTTTGAAGGGGATAATATTTATAATAACGGGCTACTTTAAAATGATACTTAATTAAAAGATAAAAACTGGGAGCAGAGAGACTTGAACTCCCGACTTCGTGCTTGTAAGGCACACACTCTACCACTGAGTTATGCTCCCTTCCTGTTATTCTACCGGACGAAGGGGGCGTATTGTTAACGGGTCTTGTAGTCGAAACAAAATCGGGAAATAGGTAACTCAAGTCTCTGTTCGTTTGAAACTATTTGGTGTTGATTGTTGTTGTCCATCATTTTTATGTTCTTCTGAATAGGTGAGCCGTGTTCTGTAGCCTTGGACGATCCATTGGGGTAGAGTTATCTACTGCGGATGTGACCTCCGCCGTAGGCACGGGAGGCGTGTAAGGGGTTTGGGTGGCTAGAGTGTTTAGATCTCTTGCCAGCTGCTCTGCGAGTCCATTTTCGTGTATTCTTTGGATGTTGGTCTGACTTTCTACAAGCCCTCTTGCTGTCTCATTAAGGGCTGTTACCTGGGTATGTACTCCTGCCAGCCCTTGATTGGTCTGGTTGAGAGCCGCGGCCAAAGTATTTATGTTGGTTTCCATGTTTCTCATTGGTCCAACCCACTCTGGTTGGCCTGGGCTAAAGAACCATACAACTTTATTAACCAAGGGTATGTTCTCTATTAGAGTTGTAGGAAGAATTTTTGCGATGTACGGGGTAAATATACTAATGACTTGTAAATATTGCAAGGTAGTAGATAAGTAATGCCACGAGTGACTCTTACCAGAAGACAGGTGTTTAAGGTCCAAGGACATCTTATCTTGACGGATTACCACATCGTTTAAGCTTTCTAAAAGAATATTTTGTCTGTTTGAGATTTCTTTCACAAACCGCCGCTGATCTTCTTGGGACTGGACGACTTGCTCCAAGAGGGAAACAAGGGTGGGATCCGTTTGAGTTCATTATGTTTTTGTCACTGTAAGGGGCTTAAAATGGCCTTTGAGACGGTTGGGTTTTATCTTAGGATCATGCTCAATTCACGAAGCCTTATAAGAAAAAATTGCGTATGTCAGTGATTCCAACTATGCACCCCGGAGGAAAGGGGATATAACTAATATTATTGATGTAAGCTAATGTGTTCTTACAATCTCTAATTGATTGAAATACCTTTTATAGGTTTATCTCTCTATAGGAGTCGCTACTGGAATTTATTTATTGTTAATTTAGTTCAATATGTCTATGTTCATGTCTTGTTTATTTAATTCAATAGGGTTGGGTATGGTTTTTTTGAATTCTTCTAGAGAAAGGTTATCTGGGCGTATTGGGATTTGAACCCAAGACTTTCGGATTAAAAGTCCACCACTCTAACCAACTGAGCTATACGCCCTAAAAAATTATAAACATAGGAGTGCTATTTAACAAACTAACACAATTTAGGGAATTAGTACGAGTCAGCTTAAAACCTCACGATTCTTACACCTCTCGCCTATCCAGGTAGTAATCTTCCACCTCCCTATGAAAACTTTACTTGAGGTGAGTTTCTCGCCTATTGGCCGATTATCTCTTCTCGATGTAGCTACCCGGCGTTGCCCCTAGGGGAACAACCGGAACACAAGGGATCAAGTTTTCCCGGTCCTCTCGTACTAAGGTTTAGTCCTCGGAATTTTCAAACACCCACAGAAGATAGGGACCAAACTGTCTCACGACGTTCTAAACCCAACTCACGTACCACTTTCGTCGGCGAACAGCCGAACCCTTGGAACCTTTTCCAGCTCCAGGATGTGATGAGTCGACATCGAGGTGCCAAACGAACCCGTCGATAGGAGCTCTAGGGGATCATTAGCCTGTTATCCCCGGCGTACCTTTTATCCATTGCGCGATGGCCTTTCCACAAAGAACCACCGGATCACTATGACCGACTTACGTCTCTGATCGAAATGTTTTTCTTACAGTCAAGCAGGCTTGTACCATTATGCTCGATTCCCCTTAGAAGGAGATGAGCCTACCTTTGTATGCCTCCGTTACTCTTTAGGAGGCGACCGCCCCAGTCAAACTACCCAGCAAGCACTGTCCCGTAGTTAGTAAACCAACAAATCTCGGGGTGGTATTTCACTGCTGCCTCGGCAATTCCTAGCGAAAAAGAGTCTTAGGCTCCCACCTATACTACACTTGAGTTTTTGATTTACAATATTTGCTTATAGTAAAGGTGCACGGGGTCTTTCCGTCCAGCTGTGGAGTGGTCGCATCTTCACGACCTATGTAATTTCACTGAGTCCCTGTTGGAGACAGCGGGGAAGTCGTTACACCATTCATGCGGGTCGGAACTTACCCGACAAGGAATTTCGCTACCTTAGGACCGTCATAGTTACAGCCGCCGTTTACCGGGGTTTGACCTCAGTGCGTAAACACCAAAGCTTTACCTACCGGCACCGGGCAGGTGTCAGTCCCTATACATCCTCTTGCGAGTTAGCAGAGACCTGTGTTTTTATTAAACAGTCGCCACCCCCGATTTTGTGCCAAAGATAAAGGCTTACGCCACATATCTTTACTCCTTATTCCGAAGTTACAGAGTCATTTTGCCGAGTTCCTTCAACAGGGTTATCTCAAGGCCTTAGTGTTCTCCACCTGTCCACCTGAGGCGGTTTAAGGTACGGTGTTAATAAAGTGCCTATTTCTTGGAAAGAATAATTTACCCTTGACATATTCAAGAATAAGGTGAATCTTTCGTCAGCAACTTTTCATAGTTTAATCTTACCCATTACTTCAAGCTTTGGCTTGAAAGCTTAGGGACCGTTTTTCATTGAGAATAAATTCTCTCACGACCCAGTTTTACTTGAGATCGGAAACCTTGGACTTACGGCCACAATGTTTTTTTTCATTGTTTTATGCTACTCATGCAAGTATTCTCACTTCCGATATCTTCATCCTAGCTTACGCTAAAACTTTTACGACCTACGGAAGGTTCTGCTACCACAAAATTTATTATATAATTTTGTCTGAAGCTTCGGTAATAGTTTTAAGCCCTCAGAATTGGCGGGACTTTTACTCTAGGTCAGTGAGCTGTTACGCTGTCTTAAAAGAATGGCTGCTTCCAAGCCTACCTCCTGACGGTCTCAGAGCAAATGTCACCTTTACCACTGAAACTATTTTATGGACCTTAGCTAACAGTCTGGGCTGTTTCCCTCTTGAGTATGAATCTTAGCATACATACTCTGTCTGCTCTGAATGAAAAAATCTGTATTCGTAGTTTGCCAAAGTTCAGTAAGAGAAAATCTCCCCCTTGCTTGCACAGTGCTCTACCCCAGATTACCTTTTCAGAACGCTCTACTTCAATAGATTTCGCAGAAATCCAGCTATCACCGACTTTGATTGGCCTTTCACCCCTAAACTCAAGTCATCCCAGTATTTTGCCACATACACGGGTTCGGCCCTCCAAAGAATGTTGCCACTACAATATCAGCCTGCTCAAGTTTAGATCAGCCGGTTTCGGGTACTTAACAAAGGACTTTAAGACGCCACATAAGACTCGATTTCTCTTCGCCTTCACTTTAATCAGCTTAAGCTTGCCCTTTATTAAGATTCACTTGCCCATTATACAAAAAGTAGGCCGTTGCTTTTAAATAGCTTCGACTCAAACATGGAGTTTCAGGGTCTTTGCACTGTCGCAACTTCTTTTTCACCTTTCCCTCACGGTACTTGTTCACTATCGGTAAGAAAAAACTCTAGGCTTTGAGGGTGGTCCCCCAATACTCAGACGAGGTAAACTTGCCTCGCCTTACTTTAACGAAAATTTAAAATAATTACAGGGCTATCACCTTCTATGGTAGAAAGATTACAGAATAAAATTTCTTTTCATTACTTTTTTATTTATTTTTGTTTTGCCTTAGCATCGCTTTCGCTCACCACTACTAACGATATCTCGGTTGATTTGGTCTACAGGGTACTGAGATGTTTCACTTCCCCTTGCTGCTGCCGAAGCAGCGGGCTTTATAGCCCTGGTTTACCATTGCAGGTTGATTGGTGTCACAGGTTTACCTCGACCAATACTTTCGTGGTTGTCCACGCCTTTTTTTTTCTTCCAAGGCATCCGCTCCATACTACTTAGTATATTA